GCAATAGAAACTTATTATTAGACAAGATTCAGATTATACGAAAATAAATTCTTCATAGGACAACAAATATTTCTCTTTTCGATGAGAATTTTACACGACATGGGGGAACTTCTATTTATAATTGAAGAGGGGTTTCCATCATATATAGTGAAGTGATACCCCCGATTCCCACAAAAGAGAATCATTTCTTTCAATACTCACTCGTTATTAGTTAATGATCCTAGTGATTGGATCTATATGCTTATTCCGATAGGAAATGAAATATTCAAATGATTTTTCATCGAATGACTATTCATCTATTGTATGTTCATGCAAATAGGGGGCAGGAAGGCTCTATGGAAAAATGGTGGTTCAATTCGATGTTGTCTAACGAGGAGTTAGAACACGGGTGTGGGCTAAGTAAAGCAATGGTAAGTCTTGGTCCTATTGGAAATACCAGTGGAGATGAAGACCCCATTATAAATAATATGGATAAAAATATTCATAGTTGGGGTGATAGTGGCAGTTCTAGTTGCAGTAATGTTGATCATTTATTTGGTGTCAGAGGCATTCGGGGTTTCATCTCTGATGACACTTTTTTAGTTAGGGATAGTAATGGGGACAGTTATTCCATATATTTTGATATTGAAAATCAGATTTTTGAGATTGACAATGATCATTCTTTTCTGAGTGAACTAGAAAGTTTTTTTTCTAGTTATCTGAATTCTAGTTATCTGAATAATAGCTCTAAGAGTGACAATCCCTACTATGATCGTTACATGTATGATACTAAATATAAATATAGTTGGAATAATCACATTAATAGTTGCATTGACAGTTATCTTCGTTCTGAAATCCGTATTGATAGTTACATTTTAAGTGGTAGCGACAATTACAGCGACAGTTACATTTATAGTTACATTTGTAGTGAAAGTGTAAATAGTAGTGAGAGTTGTAGTATAAGAACTAGCACGAATGGCAGTGATTTAAATATAAGAGGAAGATATAATGATCTCGATCTAAATAAAAAATACAGGCATTTGTGGGTTCAATGCGAAAATTGTTATGGATTAAATTATAAGAAATTTTTTAGGTCAAAAATGAATATTTGTGAACAATGCGGATATCATTTGAAAATGAGTAGTTCAGATAGAATCGAACTTTCGATCGATCCCGGTACTTGGGATCCTATGGATGAAGACATGGTCTCTATGGACCCTATTGAATTTCATTCGGAGGAGGAACCTTATAAGGATCGTATCAATTCTTATCAAAGAAAGACGGGGTTAACTGAGGCTGTTCAAACAGGCATAGGTCAACTAAATGGTATTCCCATAGCAATTGGGGTTATGGATTTTCAGTTCATGGGGGGTAGTATGGGATCCGTAGTAGGCGAGAAAATCACCCGTTTGATCGAGTATGCTACTAATAGATCTCTACCTGTTATTATAGTGTGTGCTTCCGGGGGAGCGCGCATGCAAGAAGGAAGTTTGAGCTTGATGCAAATGGCTAAAATATCTTCCGCTTCATATAATTATCAATCAAATAAAAAGTTATTCTATGTATCAATCCTTACATCTCCTACAACCGGTGGGGTGACAGCTAGTTTTGGTATGTTGGGGGATATCATTATTGCCGAACCCAATGCCTACATAGCATTTGCGGGTAAAAGAGTAATTGAACAAACATTGAATAAGACAGTACCTGATGGTTCACAAGCGGCTGAGTATTCATTCCAAAAGGGCTTATTTGATCCAATCGTACCACGTAATCCTTTAAAAGTCGTTCTGAGTGAGTTATTTCAGCTCCACGGTTTCTTTCCCTTGAATAAAAATTCAATCAAGTAGAGTATTAAGTTCAATTATTTTATTTTTGGCAAACAAGTATTTAGTTTATAGGAATCAAAGTAAAAATAAAAAAAATGGGGTTTTCTTTGGTGACATAAGATTAAATTGTAGGAAGAATCAGAAGTTTCAGATAATTACTTTTTGTTTTTTCCTCCAGATCTTTTTTTTTTTTTACCTATATTCACGATTAGTAATCAAGAATCCTCTATCAACAGGATAAAAGAGTGAATTCTTCCTTCCGCGAAATTAGGAAAATAAAAAGAATTTAATGTTTCCTTCTTACGTATGTATATATAATTCAAATATAGAAAATATAGAATAGGAGTCTTGCATATTTCTATATCTCCCGAGAACCCCCATTTTTACTAAGAATCCCCGTTGGATCGGAGTCTAACGAATCTTTCAGGAATTCATAAGCAACTCTTTCTTTCTTAGAAGATAAGAAAGAACAAGAATAATAAATAATAAAGTGGATTATCATACATATATTTCATGTAGAAAGGTGAATAAGTACGAATAAGTACATTTATTGAGTTCTACATTCCTTGCACTTATTATATACTTATAATAGATATACTTATTACTTATCATAAGATATCTTTATAACAAACAGGTACAAATATTAAATCGAGGTACCCATTCTATGACAACTCTCAATTTACCTTCTATTTTTGTGCCTTTAGTGGGCCTAGTATTTCCGGCAATTGCAATGGCTTCTTTATCTCTTCATGTTCAAAAAAACAAGATTGTCTAGATTCGATGAGACCAAATCTCATCCATTTTTTTTTTCAAGATTTGGACTTGGATCATAATCCAGATATCTATTGAGTGGAATATGGTACAACATGTGGCTTCCTCCGAATACAAATGAAAGAGCTGTTATGCATGCGGAAACATGATATATGGCTAAATGCATTATAGCTATTTTAAAATAGATCAACAGATGTCTGGAATGGGAAGTCAATGTATCTATATGTATGTAGATATCCATAGTGGGATCATATGAATAAGGGGATGCTCTTATTTATCAATTCGATGAATTACTCCTAACGGTTCACATCATAATAGTGCTAGTTGATGAGAGTTACTTCGGGAACAAAAAATGTCAAGTCAAATGAATTTGGGTTATTCTCTCAATTCCAATAAAATGCAACTGGATCTAGTATGAGCTGGCAATCAGAACGTATATGGATAGAACTTATAATGGGGTCTCGAAAAACAAGTAATTTCTGCTGGGCCTTTATCCTTTTTTTAGGTTCACTAGGATTCTTATTGGTTGGAATTTCCAGTTATCTTGGTAGGAATCTGATATCTTTATTTCCTTCTCAGCAAATCCTTTTTTTTCCACAAGGGATTGTGATGTCTTTTTATGGGATCGCAGGTCTGTTCATTAGCTCCTATTTGTGGTGTACAATTTCGTGGAATGTAGGTAGTGGTTATGATCGATTCGATAGAAAAGAAGGAATAGTTTGTATTTTTCGTTGGGGATTTCCTGGAATAAATCGTCGCATCTTCCTCCGATTCCTTATGAGAGATATCCAGTCGATCAGAATAGAAGTTAAAGAGGGTATTTATCCTCGTCGTGTCCTTTATATGGAAGTCAGAGGCCAGGGAGCCATTCCCTTGACTCGTACTGATGAGAATTTCACTCCACGAGAAATTGAAAAAAAAGCGGCTGAATTGGCCTATTTCTTGCGCGTACCAATTGAAGTATTTTGAAATGAACTGAAAAAAAAGATGCTTTCTCAACATGAGGGAAATAACTCAAGACTCCTCTTTATTTTTTATTTCCATAACTATAACAAAACTTAACTGAAGGTTCCTCAGAACGCTCATTCGAGCCAAAGCAGACATATATGGAACAACCATAAAACAAAGCAGTTTTTGTCCACCAAAAGCATTTTTTATGCGTATGGAAATCAACTCAACTCAATTCAGTAACAAAACAAGTAACAAGTCTAATAAGTATGGATTCATCACACATATAAGAATCAGAACATTTCAGAATCCAGAATGCATCTTTTTAGGTCCAATATTTTTTAATTGATACCTTAGATACAAATGGATCATATCATATCTTTTAAATTCTTTCTCTTTTCTTTTGTCAATCGACCTTTCTTTTTATCCTTTCTTTTGCTTTTTGATGACCAAATGATTGGATCTCTTATAACTATCCAATTTTTCTTTTGTTTTGCCACCCATTTTTTATTTCATCATCACCATCAATATTTTTCAGAAATTTCCCTCAATTATTCCTGGGCTATGGGGGGTAGTCAGTGAAACTTTTTGAAATATTTTTATTTCATTTAAGGGGAGTTCCTTCGTCTCGAAATCCTAATTCATTACTTGAAGTGGCTCTTTCGGGCATTTATCGAAAGGATGCAATTGCTTACAATTTTACCAATTGAGATATCTGGAAACAATATTTGATTATTTCTTCATTTGAAGCGGCCCTTATTCTATTTTTCTATTTCTATATTCTTTCTAGATCCAATGACTAACAAATTAATTACAAATAAAAAAAGGGAATAAATCCATAGGTTCGATACCTTGTTATAGAACTCATGTTTCATAGAAATATTAGATCGGATAGAGTCGACGAATGAGGTGGGTTCATTAACAATTCACAGATAAAAAATGGCAAAAAAGAAAGCATTCACTTCCCTTCCATATCTTGCATCTATAGTATTTTTGCCTTGGTGGATCTCTCTCTCATTTCATAAATGGCTGGAATCTTGGGTTACTAATTGGTGGAATACTAGGCAATCCGAAACTTTTTTGAATGATATTCAAGAAAAGAACATTCTAGAAAAATTCATAGAATTAGAAGAACTGTTCCTCTTGGACGAAATGATAAAGGAATACCCGGAGACACATATACAAAAGATTCGTATAGGAATCCACAAAGAAACGATCCAATTAGTCAAGATGCACAATGAGGGTCATATCCATACGATTTTTCACTTCTCGACAAATATAATCTGTTTCGCTGTTCTAAGTGGTTATTCTATTCTGGATAATGAAGCACTTTTTATTCTTAATTCTTGGGTTCAGGAATTCCTATATAACTTAAGCGATACAATAAAGGCTTTTTCTATTCTTTTATTAACTGATTTATGTATCGGATTCCACTCACCCCATGGTTGGGAACTAATGATTGGCTCTGTCTACAAAGATTTTGGATTTGCTCATAATGATCAAATTATATCTGGTCTTGTTTCCACTTTTCCAGTCATTCTAGATACAATTTTAAAATATTGGATCTTTCGTTATTTAAATCGTGTATCTCCGTCACTTGTAGTGATTTATCACTCAATGAATGACTGAAAAATAATCCACTGATATTAATCCAATCCTAATGTTTGTTACTTTGTACATAAACAAACCATTAAAAATCTGACTCACTCTTTCGATTTCTACCCATCCAGGGGATTCCTCCTATATTCCAGTAAAATTATTCCAGTACAATAGCAGAATCGTGGATAGGGAACTATACTAGCAACCTACCTAATTTATTGTAGAAATTTTCGGGATCAATGATTGGACTATGCAAACTAGAAATACCTTTTCTTGGATAAAGGAACAGATGACTCGATCCATTTCCGTATCGATCATGGTATATGTAATAACTCAGACATCCATTTCAAATGCATATCCCATTTTTGCGCAGCAGGGTTATGAAAATCCACGAGAAGCGACTGGGCGTATTGTATGTGCCAATTGCCATTTAGCTAATAAGCCCGTGGATATTGAGGTTCCACAAGCGGTACTTCCCGATACTGTATTTGAAGCGGTTGTTAGAATCCCTTATGATATGCAACTGAAACAAGTTCTTGCTAATGGTAAAAAAGGGGCTTTGAATGTGGGGGCTGTTCTTATTTTACCTGAGGGATTCGAATTAGCTCCCCCCGATCGTATTTCTCCCGATATGAAAGAAAAGATAGGCAATCTGTCTTTTCAGAGCTATCGCCCCACTAAAAAAAATATTCTTGTGATAGGTCCTGTTCCTGGTCAGAAATATAGTGAAATCACCTTTCCTATTCTTTCCCCGGACCCTACTACTAAGAAAGACGTTCACTTCTTAAAATATCCCATATATGTGGGCGGGAACAGGGGAAGGGGTCAGATTTATCCTGACGGGAGCAAGAGTAACAATACAGTCTATAATGCTACAGCAGTGGGTATAATAAGCAAAATCGTACGTAAAGAAAAAGGGGGGTATGAAATAACCATAGTGGATGCATTGGATGGACATCAAGTGGTTGATATTATACCTCCAGGACCGGAACTTCTTGTTTCAGAGGGTGAATCTATCAAGCTTGATCAACCATTAACGAGTAATCCCAATGTGGGTGGATTTGGTCAGGGAGATGCAGAAATAGTACTTCAAGATCCATTACGTGTCCAAGGTCTTTTGTTCTTCTTGGCATCTGTTATCCTGGCCCAAATCTTTTTGGTTCTTAAAAAGAAACAGTTTGAGAAGGTTCAATTGTCCGAAATGAATTTCTAGATCCACAGATTTATCAACATCAAGTTGGTAAAAAGAGCAAAATTTTTGTTGATCGATGCAATTACGTATGATCCAAAAAAAATCATGAAAAGCCTTTGTTTATACTCTTTTTCTGCGAGATGTTAGGAATTTTTTTGGTTACCCCCCTTTTTTCAATCCCAAATTGGAGTGGTGTGACTATGTCACTTAGAATCAAATTAGAATAGATAATAGACATAAACAGAAGTAGGAGGAAAATATAAAACAGGGGATAAATGAAAGGAACAAATGATTTTAGGAGGGATTACGCATCTTCCTAATCTTCGACACAAGAAAAGGAATTTTATACCCCTTTCTTGTGTCGAAATAATAATGATTCCTGATCTCGTTCGTTAAAGACTCCTATTCTTATTTTAAGATTTTATTTTCCGGGTTTATCGGAATCCCTTTTTGTTTCGATTTATAAGTATAAACCTAAAAGAAGTAGTGGACAAACAAAATAAAAAAAAATTTTAACTTTGATGGGATACTAAAATAAATAGAGTAAGGTTCTATTAGGATAGAAATGATTTGCATGATATTTCCTTTACAGAAATCCATATCATATTATGTCATCTAAGAAATCGATTGATTCTTTCTTTCTTCTGACTTCGGAAGAATCGATAGATACTAGGGAGGAACAGATGTTCTGAATCAATTAATCGAGTTAATTCTTTAAAAATATCATCAGAAAAAGTGGAATGGAGTATTTTGAAACATCGGAGCAAGGGGTCCGTTTTGTTATTTATTTATACGAATAGAATATTATGTTGATTTGATGAATTTCTAACTTTGATGTTATAGATTATAGAATGCATCAAAGTCTCGCGGGAAGAGTAAGAACTCAACGGGACCCTATCCCTCAAATCAGACAAACAAAGAGAGATAAGGTCCCATTGAGTTCTTGCTCTTACTTTTTCATGTCTACAATCCAGTTCATCCGATTACTATAGGGATGAACCCAATCCGGAATATGAACCGTAAAAGAAAATACCTATTAAACCGATCACAGGAATACCAGTTACAGTACCTATCAGCCAAAGAGGAATCCTTCCAGTAGTATCGGCCATTTACCCCACTTCCCTCCACATTTCATCAAGTGGTCATGCTAGAGACATAAACAGTCATGGATAATTATGAGATGAG